GAAAGAGACCCAAGTCCTAATAACCCCGCTAAGTGGTGATTCAACATGGATTCTACATCTTGGAACCAGGCCAATTTGGGAGCAGCTTTGTGATAATGGAACCAACCAGCAAAAAGCATTAACGATGCAAAAATCAATGCACCGATTGCGGTACAATAGAGTTGTAATTCACTAGTTATTCCGGATGCTCGCCAAATCTGAAAAAATCCAGAGGTTATTTGGATTCCTCGGAAACCCCCGCCTACATCACCATTCAAAATTTCTTGCCCTACTATTGGCCAAACTACCTGAGCACTGGGTCCAATGTGAGTAGGATCGCTTAGCCATGCTTCATAATTGGAAAAACGGGCACCGTGGAAGTACATGCCACTCAACCAAAGAAAGATAATGGAGAGTTGACCGAAATGGGCACTAAAGACTTTTCGGGAAATCTCCTCCAAATCACCGGTATGACTATCGAAATCGTGAGCATCAGCATGTAGGTTCCAGATCCAAGTGGTAGTATCGGGACCCTTAGCTATTGTTCTTGAGAAATGCCCGGGTCTGGCCCATTCCTCAAAAGATGTTTTTACAGGATCCCTATCCACAACAATTTTAACTTCTGGTTCCGGCGAACGAATAATCATTAAGTCCTCCTCTTTCCGGACAAGACATACAAAGAGACCCGCCAACTGTCTTTTTATTGAATCTTTGAAAGATAGATATTATGATTAGTCCTTTTCTTTACTATCTACCGTCCTTCTATTTTTTTTTTTTTTTAGTTATTCACTGGAGCAATTATATATTGAAGTCAATCCGAGGCAAGTGTTCGGATCTATTATGACATAAGGATTAGGTGCCTAACGGACATTGGTTCTTCTGGAAAATTATTTCCCGACGTAACAAAAAAATCTTTTTTTTTTACGTTTTCATTTAAGAAGCTAGTTTATTTTTTTTTTGAGGGTATAAGCCCCTATCTACATCTACTTTGCATGAGTGAGCATAATATAGATTTTTTTATGCGATTCCAAATTCCAAGATAACTCATTAGAATTATAAAAAAGACCGTCCTGATATATTAGGTAGGAATATTTAGATTGCCACCTTTTATGTGCTTTATTACTTCTGTTCCAGAGCCTATCCCTATTGTTTATCCTTATGAAATAAGATATAAAATCGAAGGTAGAAGAAAGGGAAAGGGATATAATGAAATTCTTGATTTGATCTTCTTACCTAAATTATTTGATTAATGGACCAACAACCAAACCACCCATTTTATGAAAATGGAGAGTGGTCTTATTCAAATTCAAAGCGCTTCGTAATCTTCAACCAGTTCTGTGCTTCAATATAATTTCCCGGAGTAAGCGCTATAGCTTGTTTCCAATACTCAGCAGCTTGATCAAACCAAGCTTCCGCAATTTCCGAATCGCCCTGTAGAATGGCCTGTTCTCCTCGGTCGGAATAGGCAGTTCCTTCCCCTAGAACCGTACTTGAGAGTTTCCTACCTCATACGGCTCAGAAATTCCTATCTTAATTTCCCCTATATTAACTGAATTTGATTTCTAAAAAATCAATCCAATTTCTTCTTGGGTTAAGCGAAAGAAGTTAATTACCTAAGTTTCAAACCCTAATTTTGATCAATAATCAGTTTGATCTTTTCTCCCACCTTCAGATTCAGAAGAATGAAGCATAGATAGACCTATACCCTTCGTTCGAATTTTCTGAAAGGTAACTATCTCGGTTTCGTTTCTTTCATATATGAAATTTCTATAGAATCCTCGAAAAAGACTTTTTCCCATAAGAAAGAAAAAAGAACTTACTATCTTTGGGATCTGATACTACACCGCTGCTTAATCCCTTAGTGGATCGGCTTTATTACATAAGCGGATTCCTAAATTTTGTCCCGTATCGTGGTATAATGAAGCAGTTTTTTTAGTTGTATCGACCCAGTCGCTCACTAATTGATCTTTACGGTGTTTTCTCTATCAATTTCAGCTTTATCCATAGAATAGTAGTATAGGCTCTACTTTCTTCCTATTTTGATTCTCGTGAAGTGTCCTTCCTTCCTACAGCTGATAGGGTAAAATCGTTGTTTTGACGATCCCTATGTAGAAAGCCCTTTTTTCTAGTATTTACTAGAAAATTTCCTCCTTTCTTTTTTTTTTCTTCTTTCTATAGTGGAGATAGTCGCACGTAATGACAGATCACGGCCATATTATTAAAAGCTTGCGGTAAGAAGGGGTTTCGTTCTAGCGCCCGGAAATAATATTCCAAAGCCTTTGTATGCTCTCCATTGCTTGTGTGTATAAGGCCTATGTTATATAGTATATAACTTCGATCATAGGGATCAATTTCTAGTCGCGTAGCTTCATAATAATTCTGCAAAGCTTCCGCATAATTTCCTTCGGATTGAGCCAACATCCGTTACGGTCGTTCATTCTATTCAAAAAATCTCCGTTCCAAAACCGTACATGAGGTTTTCATCTCATACGGCTTCTCCCTTCTGTACTTCTCCCTTCTGTACATAGTACTAAGCGAAAAATCTATACTATAGAATAAAAATAGAATTAGTCCCATCTCATTATGGACCGAAGGGGGCTGGTATTTTTCCAAGAAATCTCGAGCCAACCTTCCCCCCAAGAGGTTTTTCTTAACACCAATGAATTCTATTAATGCTAGAGGAAAATGATAGCTCCAAGAATTTCTTTGTTCTCAACGCCTCCTATTTAGAGGAATTAGCCACTTCAACGACCTTTGATGGTTATAAGGGTATCCAAAGTACAAACCTGATGGTTGTTTGTTATCCTAACCATTCTTCCCAACCCTGATACCAATCAGGAAAGGGCTAATTTCTAACAAAGTTTTTCTCTTGTTGATTCCTATTTCGAGGTGTAGTGCTTTTCTCCCCTATGCTGCCTATTGGTACTAGTAGAGTCGGATTGGCCTGTAATACAGAACCTATCCTGTAGGTGTAACCTTTCGCTCAATACTCAAATCTACAATTGAAGCATCTGAGGCCACATCAATCGAGGATACACGACAGAAGGAATTGTTAGTTCACCTCACCTTCCCCAAGCGTGGGTTTCCTTTACTAATTTTGTTCTCTCTATGCGAACCCCCTCTCTTTCTCGTAAGAATGAGATGTAGGTAGGGCTAAAAAAAAAAAAAAAGAGTCAAATCGCACCATCTCTATAATAAGTAAATGCCCTTTTTTCTCCGGAGGTTGTCGGAATTATTTGCAATAAAATATTGGCTACAATCGAGGAGGTCTTATCAATGAAATTTCCATTTATACGGGATCTAGGCATAATTCCCAACCCATTCTATATAGAATTCTTTTCATTCTATCACAAAATAACATAAAAAAAAACATTCGATTCTTATAAATCGATCCATATGCTCTAGGATAAGAGAGGTATGGATTTTCCGCTCAGCTCAAATTGTCTTCTTTTCCTTCTGTTTGGACAAGAAGAGATATGAAATACTTGACTAAGACTGGATTTCATTCCACTTTCCTATTTCTCAACTTCTCTCAGCAGCTATTTCGCGTTTTCAAAGTCATTAATTGCCCCATACCCTTTTTATATTTAGATTGTATGGCGTAACGTACCTTATGCAAATAGAATTCAAGGGTTCCTTTATTTTCTTATGGAATAAGAAGAATTCTTCCATTCTCTTTTTATTTTGGTTTTCCCCAAAGAAAAACTTTTCGAGGAAGCGGAATTCCTAGTAAAAAAATACAGGATCCTTCCACTTAGATGAAAAGAGATTTTTTCCATAGAGCTATGGAATCCCCGAGCCATTGTGTCTGTACTGCAGGAATACAAAAACTCGATATTCACTCAGTTTATTTTCCATAATAAGATTATGGAGGAGAGATGGCCGAGCGGTTCAAGGCGTAGCATTGGAACTGCTATGTAGACTTTTGTTTACCGAGGGTTCGAATCCCTCTCTTTCCGTTTCTCTTAATTCATCAATGTTAGAGATCACAATTTATGAAATTAAATAACAATTTATTCCAGCAATAATACCTTTATTTAATAGAAATTTTCTATAGCAAATTACTGTGGTATGTAAAATACACATTGAGGAAATAACAAAAAAGAAAAAAGGATCCTAGGGTTAATCTATTTCTGCTAGGTGAACGGGAAAATACGAATTAAGAGCCTTAGGTGGATTTAGTTCGGGGAAAGGGGAAGGGGAAAAAAATTCTATGAACCTTTCCTTTTTTCCTTAAGTTCAAGTCTGGCGAGAGTAATATTCTACAACTAACAACTCATTTACTTTGAGACCGACCCACTTCCTATCTAGAATTTTTTTTACTAGTCCTTTATATTGCAATGTGTCAACCGTCAAATGCTTTGGCAATTTACCCGGATCGGATGAAGCAATAGAATTTTGAACCAGACGTTTTGATCGTTGGTTATCCTTCGTAGTAATAATATCTTGGGGTTTGCAACGAAAACTTGGTATATCAACTATACGACCATTAACTAAAATATGTCTATGGTTAACTAATTGCCGGGCCCCGGGAATAGTTGAAGCCATACCCAATCGAAAAAGGATATTATCCAAACGCATTTCAAGTAATTGTAGTAAAACCTGACCCGTGGATCTTTTTGCTTTTCCAGCAATATGTACATATCTAAGTAATTGACGTTCTGTCAGACCATAATGAAAACGCAATTTCTGTTTTTCTTGAAGACGAATACGATATTGCTCTTTTTTCCCAGAATGGAATTTCTTTTTCTGATTACTTCCGGATTTAGGCGTTTTTCTAGTGAGTCCTGGTAAAGCTCCCAGACGGCGTATTTTTTTTAAACGAGGCCCTCGATAACGGGACATGAAGACTCCTTTTTTATTTTATTGAAATTTTATTTTACACAATAAATTTCATTCTATTTACATTACAGAATACATCGAAATTCAAACTGAATTAAACTAAAGGATAAACAGAGTAAAATCTACTAAAAGTACCACAAAAAAAGGAATTTCATCAACATCCGGATTTTTTTTTTGTATATATATTATTTATTTTTATTCTTTGTATCTAGCAAAATTGTAAGGTAGAACGACATAATAGACCCTGGATTTCCCATTTAATTCGGAGAAAAGGAGAAATTCTTGTTCATGGAACATCGATAGAGAAAAAAGCCGACTATCGGATTTGAACCGATGACCCTCGCATTACAAATGCGATGCTCTAACCTCTGAGCTAAGTGGGCTTACATAACAGAAATAGTGTAACAAATAGAAATATATATAGGGAATCCGTAAAATGTCAGATCTTAATTATTAATCTTAGTTATTAACTAGTTCGAAATTGGAAGTTCTACTTAGAATTAGAAAAAAATACTCGAATTTCATAAAGATAAAGTTAGCTTGATATGCTTAACCAAATGATATTCTTAAATAGGATGATATTCTTAAATAGGATTCTAGAATTTATTGAATTTTCTTTTTATTTCTCTAATTCGCAAATAGATTTTTCTAATAGAATCTATTCCAAATTCTATATTGAATTTGATTTCAGATTTTTTCAATTTGATATGGCTCGGACGAATAATCTTATGCATATAAAAGAAGAATATATATGAATAATATAATAAAGAGAAAATGCCAATCTCTTGGCATTTTCATTCGATCATTATACACATTTTTGAGATATTTAGTTTTTTGTATTTGTTAATAATTTAAGGATAACTAGTTCACTAAGGAGAAGATAGAATCATAGCAAATGAAATTTCTAATTCAGATTAGAAAAAAAAAGAATGAATATCAAGCGTTATAGTATGATTTTGAATACTCTAAAAAAGGGGCTGGGGGGGGGCGGGAGAGAGAAAAACTTTTGGATATATTCATTCCGATTGAATTGCAAATATATCAACGATAGAATCAATTCAATTCTGAATTGCAATAAGCGAGCGGGGTTTCTCAAATAGAGATGAGCTGCTAGACTACGTCGAATAATGAATTCAATGATTAAAAAAAAAAACTAAGAAATGGATGAAATTATATAAGGAATCCTGGTTTCAAAGAAAAAGAAAATGGGGATATGGCGAAATCGGTAGACGCTACGGACTTGATTGTATTGAGCCTTGGTATGGAAACCTGCTAAGTGGTAACTTCCAAATTCAGAGAAACCCTGGAATGAAAAATGGGCAATCCTGAGCCAAATCCCTTTTTTGAAAAAAATAAGTGGTTGTCAAACTAGAACCCAAAGGAAAAGGATAGGTGCAGAGACTCAATGGAAGCTGTTCTAACGAATCGAAGTAATTACGTTGTGTTGGTAGTGGAACTCCCTCGAAATTAGAGAAAGAAGGGCTTTATACATCTAATACACACGTATAGATACTGACATAGCAAACGATTAATCACAGAACCCATATCATAATATAGGTTCTTTATTTTTTAGAATGAAATTAGGAATGATTATGAAATAGAAAATTCTGAATTTTTTTAGAATTATTGTGAATCCATTTCAATCGAATATTGAGTAATCAAATCCTTCAATTCATAATTTTCGAGATCTTTAAAAAAGTGGATTAATCAAACGAGGATAAAGAGAGAGTCCCATTCTACATGTCAATACTGACAACAATGAAATTTCTAGTAAAAGGAAAATCCGTCGACTTTATAAGTCGTGAGGGTTCAAGTCCCTCTATCCCCAAACCCTCTTTTATTACCTATCCATAGTAGTTATCCTTTTTTTTCTTTTATCAAATCAATGGGTTTAAGATTCATTAGCTTTCTCATTCTACTCTTTCACAAAGGAGTGCAACGAGAACTCAATGAATCTTATGCTATTCATTAAATAGATGATTTCCTTTTTATTAGAGTAGAGTAGCGGCAAGGAATCTCGATTATTAATTCGATTTTGAAGTCCCTTTATTTGACATAAATGCAAATACTTTACTAGGATGATGCACAAGAAAGGGTCAGGATAGCTCAGTTGGTAGAGCAGAGGACTGAAAATCCTCGTGTCACCAGTTCAAATCTGGTTCCTGGCACATAAAAAAAGGATCCACCGAATAAATATTGATACAAATATCTTGAGATGGATTGGGGTACATATTCATTAATAATATAGATAGTATAGAATAAGTAGATAAATCTCTAAACACTTCTTTTTCTTTTTAGAAAAGGGTTAAAATCTCCGGTTCTTTTCTTTATGGTATAGTATAGAAAGAGGGGAGGTGCCCTTTTCTTCATTTTTGCATTTCTTATTAATTTTGTATGCCGCTATTCCGAAGAATTTTTTTTTTATTCTTGCTTATCCTACTTTCCTATTTGTTCTAAGTAATACGCGCGGTACAAAGTTCGTGGTAGGAACTTCTTTGAGTCATTATATTTTTATGTTCATACGAAGGAAACGAATATGTGATTTTCCAAATTGGAAAATCGAAATGAAGCCTTTTTTGTTCAGTCTATCTGAACCTTTTTGTATAATATAATAGGAATTAATTAAAATATAAATAAGTATTTCGTTTCGTCTAGGAACAGAACGTAAAAATATCCCTTGACTTGAATAAAATCTGGAGTTGTATAAGCGAACATGAATTTATTATCATTCAATGAGCATCTTGTATTTCATAGAAATTGGGGGTTATATAGTCCTTACGTAAGGGCCAGCCTATCCAACTTTCAGGCATTAAGATACGTTTAAGACGTGGATGATTATCATAAGAAATTCCCACCATATCATAAGATTCGCGTTCTTGAAAATCGGCACTTCTCCAAACCCAGAAGACAGACGGGATTCTAGGATTATCTTTTTGGGCAAAGACTTTTATGCATACTTCTTCTGGGTTATCTATACCATACTGTATTCTCGTAAGATGATACACGCTAGCTAAAGATCCACCGGGTGCTACGTCATAAGCACATTGGGAACGTAAATAATTGTAACCATATACATATAAAATGACAGCAATGGAATCCCAATCCCCCGCTTTTATTTGTAAAGTCTCTATTCCTCGGTGATCGAAGCCCAAAGATCTATGAACCACCTCATGTTTGACTAGCCAATTAGATAACCAACCCTGCTGCATTGTCTTGATCTCTCCCCCTTTGTATAAATATTTCACATTTCAAATGCAAGTTTGAAAGATTACACTGATCTTTCTTTTTCTGCACAAAAGAACCCCTCCTAATTCACTAATTTGTAGGAAGATACTGGACTTTTGGATTTGAAAAAAGTTTCATAAGATATATCTAAAGTAGATGGTGATTGATAGAGCAATTCTTGTTCGTAAGTTCCTGTGTGAGTACTGCGCCGAACATAAAGCTTGTGACGGGTAGTAAAAGATCGATTTTTCTTTTGACTTTGACATAGAGTTCGATCCTCAACTATTTCTCGCGATATCTTCTTACGAAGTTTTGTTAGGGCATCTATAACAGCCTCTGGTTTAGGCGGGCAACCCGGCAGGTAGACATCCACAGGAATTAACTTATCAACTCCTCGAACAGTACTATAGGAATCCGTACTGAACATTCCCCCTGTAATAGTACAGGCTCCCATAGCAATGACGTATTTCGGTTCAGGCATTTGCTCATATAATCGCACTAAAGATGGAGCCATTTTCATTGTTACCGTACCGGCTGTTAAAATTAGGTCTGCTTGCCTAGGACTTGATCTTGGTACCAATCCATAACGATCAAAGTCGAATCGTGAGCCTATTAATGAAGCAAATTCAATGAAACAACAACTGGTACCATATAGAAGAGGCCATAAACTGGAGAGTCTTGACCAATTCGAAAGATCGTTTGGTGTAGTTGAAATAACGGAATTGGAACTTGTTTGGTCGAGTAACGGAAACTCAATCAAACTCATAATTGTCTCAATGGAATCTTTTCCTTCTTTTTTTTTTTTTTTGTCTGAGTATTCAGTTAAGACCATTCCAAGGCTCCTTTTCGCCATGCATAAACTAAACCAACAACTAGGATAAGCACAAAAATGAAAGCTTCGATAAAAACGGATACACCCAATACGTCGAAACTCATTGCCCAAGGGTAGAGAAAGACCGTTTCCACATCAAAAACAACAAAAACTAGCGCAAACATGTAATAGCGTATTCGGAATTGTAACCAAGCCCCCCCCATGGGTTCTATACCCGATTCATAACTAGAAAGCTTCTCTGGTCCTTCACTAACCGGGGCTAAAAGTCCTGAAATCCAAAATACCAAAATAGGAATAAGGCTTGCTATTATTAGCAATGTCCAAAAAATATCATATTCGTAAAGGAGAAACATAAATATACTCCCATTAATGTGGAATAGGCGGAACTGAATTAGTCAATTAAAGTTGACATGACATTGTCAATTTATCCAGAACTTCTCTCTTTTCCTCGGTGAAACAAGAATCCGTTTTGCTCAACCCAAAGGCAAAAAGTGGCTTACTTTAGCCTTTGTTTCTTTTGTAACACGTCTCTCCTTAAGGATTCGGATTCATCCAATGGAATCCCCATTCCCTTTTTTTTATTTCTCTTCTATTTAGATATGATATAGACCTAATTCTTATACAAAGAAAACTCTTTTGCTTCACTTTGTCTCGCTTTCTCTAAAATCTCTAGAAAAAAGAATTGCTCCACCCTTTATTTAATGATAGTCAGAGACTATTAAATAAAAAAGAAATAACTACTAATTAGATTAGAACCTAATTAAAATGGGATGACTAATGTATGCATCCTAATGAGGAGTAATACTAAAAAAAAAAAAAGAACTCTATTTCAGAATTCTGAAATAGAATATCCAGTTTTATTTTTTATTCTTTCTTTTTCTATTTTATTTAAAGTGGATCGATTTAGATAATGTATATTTAGATAATATATACATAGTATATATACTTCAAACAAAATAGGAATTTCCAAAATGGAAAAAATCATTGCAGTCATTATAGGAAAGTATAGGGACTTAGAGCATATCCTATTTGAAGGAAGATGGAATTCAAATCAGTTAAGGGATCCTTCTTCCTATTGATTTGATCAAAATTCTTTTTTCTTTTCCTGTCTCTATTCTATGATTTTCGATGAATGAGCCTATGGTAATGCTTTTATCTCTATTCTATGGCGCAATCGACCGTCGAGTCTATAAACAAGTATTAATAAGGAAAAGAAAACTAAACTAAAGGAAACATAGGATATCCATTCTAAAATGAAAAAAAAAAAGACGTATATATTAGGGCTATACGGATTCGAACCGTAGACCTTCTCGGTAAAACAGATCAAACGGATTATTATCGAAATGATTCGAACTGTTTCAAAGACCCAACATGCATTTTTATTTTTCTGCATTGGGCTCTTTCATCAACTGATGTAAAGATCAGTTAATCTGCCATAGTTTTTCTTTATGGAAAGATAATAAGATGGCTCCCTGTGCTCTGATTGATTATTTGTCCTATTATCTATCTAGGAGCAATACCAAAGTGTTTCAAAGGAGGATTACCTTGACTTAGGTCTGCCTCCGGCCTAAATTAAATCAACCTAAGTGAAATGGAGTCTCTATCGTTCCGCTGCAAGAGTTTACTATGAGACTTCATACACCTTAAAGTTCATAGAACGAAAAGAAGTTTTTTGGAGGCCCTTACCCTCATTACGCCTAGCATTGAGTGGGCTGGATATTTACCTTATCAACTAGCAAATCAATAGGGGTTCCATTTGATTAAGCACCTGAATTGGCACCTGAATCGGACTGAACCGACTGTTTGTCAGGCTACTGTTCTCCTATTCTTTCGAATCCATGAAGTAAGACATTGATTTTGCAATAAGTTCAATTATGTTCATTGCATAATTAAGTTCCCTTGAAAAGCATTGGCGCACGTGTAAGCGAGTTGCTCTACCGAACTGAGCTATAGCCCTTGTCAGAGATATCTTAACATATAGATAATTTCTTGTCAAGATGAATATTCTGTAATGCCAGAGGATATTCCTTTGATCCGTTTACTATATAACATAAAGATACCATAACATAAACATACCAATAACGGAGATAACATAAACATACCAATAACGGAGCGGTATTGCTCATAAAAAGGATTCGATCTATAATCGATCGAAGTAATGGGGCTTTTTTTGTGGTGATAAATTGCCTACTTAACTCAGTGGTTAGAGTATTGCTTTCATACGGCGGGAGTCATTGGTTCAAATCCAATAGTAGGTAGGTAGGTAGAAAAATTACTAGATAGCATTGGACTTACTTCGCTTCGCTATCTAATAACTTTTTCTACCCTTCTTTCCTTTTTCTTTGTATCAACGAAACCTTTGGATTGTCTTCAATTGGATGGGGGAATCCAATTGATAGCCTCGACTCGTATCCTAGCTCGTCTGAGAGCTAGCTTCGCTTCAACCAATTCTTTCGTACCCTCAGCTCGACTCAAGTTAGCTTCGGCTATTTTAAGTGCCTGTTGAGCTTCTTCTGGATCAATGTCACTACCCAGTTCTGCATCATTTCCTAAAATGATGATCTCATTATTAACTATTCTCGCAAAACCACTCCACAGAACCGCCGTTAACCATTGGTCGTCGAGGAGGCGTATTCTCAAAGGACCCATATCTACAGCTGTGTTAATGGGGGCGTGGTTTGGTAATACACCAATTTGGCCACTATTAGTAGATAAAATGATTTCTTTCACTTCACAATCCCAAATAATTCGTTTAGGAGTCAGTACATAAAGATTTAATTTCATTTCTTCAATTTGCTCTCCTCTTCTAAGTTTATAGCTTTCGTGCTAGCTTCATCGATGTTCCCCACCAAATAAAAAGCCTGTTCGGGTAGGCTATCTAATTCTCCGGAAAGGATTAGTTGAAATCCCCTAATTGTTTCTGCAAGACCAACATATTTTCCTGGGGAACCGGTAAAAACTTCTGCCACAAAGAACGGTTGTGATAAGAACCGCTCGATTTTTCGTGCTCTTGCTACAGTTAAACGATCCTCCTCCGATAATTCGTCCAACCCAAGAATTGCGATAATGTCCTGAAGTTCTTTGTAACGTTGTAAAGTTTCCTTAACTCTTTGCGCAGTTTCATAATGTTCGTTGCCAACGATCCGAGGCTGTAACATAGTTGAGGTTGAATCTAAAGGATCTACTGCGGGATAAATACCCTTGGAAGCCAATCCTCTGGAAAGTACGGTAGTAGCGTCCAAATGTGCAAATGTTGTGGCAGGAGCAGGGTCGGTCAAATCGTCCGCAGGTACATAAACTGCTTGGATCGAAGTTATGGATCCCTTTTTGGTAGAAGTAATTCTTTCTTGCAAAGAACCCATTTCTGTACTAAGGGTAGGTTGATAACCCACTGCGGAGGGCATTCTTCCTAATAAGGCGGATACTTCTGATCCTGCTTGAACAAAACGAAAGATATTATCGATGAATAAAAGCACGTCTTGCTTATTAACATCTCGGAAATATTCTGCCATAGTTAGGGCAGTTAAACCAACTCTCATACGAGCTCCCGGTGGTTCATTCATTTGGCCATAGACTAGAGCTACCTTTGATTCCTCAATATTTTTTTCATTAATTACTCCAGATTCCTTCATTTCCATATAAAGATCATTTCCTTCACGAGTCCGTTCCCCTACTCCGCCAAATACGGATACACCTCCATGAGCTTTAGCAATGTTATTGATTAATTCCATGATGAGTACTGTTTTACCTACTCCAGCCCCCCCAAATAGTCCTATTTTTCCTCCACGTCGATAAGGAGCTAAAAGATCGACCACCTTAATACCTGTTTCAAAGATAGATAATTTCGTATCTAATTCGATAAAGGCAGGCGCAGATCTATGAATAGGGAATGTCGCACTAGTATCTACAGGACCCAAATTGTCAATAGGCTCCCCAAGAACGTTAAAAATTCGTCCGAGAGTAGCTCCACCGACTGGAACACTGAGAGGAGCTCCCGTGTCAATCACTTCCATCCCTCTCATCAACCCGTCTGTAGCACTCATAGCTACAGCTCTAACTCGATTATTTCCTAATAATTGTTGTACCTCACAAGTCACATTAATTTGCTTATCGGCAGTGTCTCGACTCTTGACTATCAAAGCATTATAAATATAAGGCAACTTGCCCGGGGGAAAAGTGATATCCAGCACGGGTCCAATAATTTGATCAATCCGCCCTGCGCTTTTTTCTTCAATTGTGGAAACCCCGGGACGCGAAGTAGTAGGATTGGTTCTCATAATTATCACATAATTTTCAAAAAAAAAGGAATTTGTCGAAATTTTTCTTTTTTTTTTTTCTTGTTGAATAATGCCAAATCAAATCAAAAAAAAATATCCAAAAATCCAAAACTCAAAAGGAAATAAATTAGTTAATTCAATAAAAAAGAAAAGGGGACTAGCACTTGATTTCGTTGCCCAAGCGAATCCCATTCAATCGTTTACTTATGGAATGAGTCCGTTGGAAAGTTCAATCAATCTTTTTTTCATATAAATTTTTCCTTTTGTGAAAGATCTGTGCCTACTCTACCTTCCTATCTAGGACTTCGATATACAAAATATATACTACTGTGAAGCATAGATTGCTGTCAACAGAGAATTTTCTTAGTATTTAGGTATTTAGATTCAAAATATCAAAGGGGCCCATTAAGAACTTTAAAAATTGTAAAATAAGGATTAGAGATTGGTTTGGGTTGCGCTATATCTATCAAAGAGTATACAATAATGATGGATTTGGTGAATCAAATCCATGGTTTAATAACGAACCGTGTTAACTTACCATAACAACAACTCAATTCCTATCGAATTCCTATAGTGGAATTCCTATAGGATAGAACGTACACAGGGTGTACGCATTATATATGAATGAAACATATTCATTAACTTAAGCATACTCTTCTTTTTATTTAATGAGTAACTTAAGCATACTCTTCTTTTTATTTAATGAGTTGATATTAATTGAATATCTTTTTTTTTTAGATTTTTGTAAAGGTTTCATTTACGCCTAATCCATATCGAGTAGACCCTGTCGTTGTGAGAATTCTTAATTCATGAGTTGTAGGGAGGGACTTATGTCACCACAAACAGAAACTAAAGCAAGTGTTGGATTTAAAGCTGGTGTTAAGGATTATAAATTGACTTACTACACCCCGGAGTACGAAACCAAGGATACTGATATCTTGGCAGCATTCCGAGTAACTCCTCAGCCCGGGGTTCCGCCTGAAGAAGCAGGGGCTGCAGTAGCTGCGGAATCTTCTACTGGTACATGGACAACTGTTTGGACTGATGGACTTACCAGTCTTGATCGTTACAAAGGACGATGCTATCACATCGAGCCCGTTCCTGGGGAGGCAGATCAATATATCTGTTATGTAGCTTATCCATTAGACCTATTTGAAGAGGGTTCTGTTACTAACATGTTTACTTCCATTGTGGGTAACGTATTTGGTTTCAAAGCCCTACGCGCTCTACGTTTGGAGGATCTACGAATTCCTCCTACTTATTCAAAAACTTTCCAAGGCCCGCCTCATGGTATCCAAGTTGAAAGGGATAAGTTGAACAAGTATGGTCGTCCTTTATTGGGATGTACTATTAAACCAAAATTGGGATTATCCGCAAAAAATTACGGTAGAGCGTGTTATGAGTGTCTACGCGGTGGACTTGATTTTACCAAAGATGATGAAAACGTAAACTCCCAACCATTTATGCGCTGGAGAGACCGTTTTGTCTTTTGTGCTGAAGCAATTTATAAATCACAAGCCGAAACCGGTGAAATCAAGGGGCATTACTTGAATGCGACTGCAGGTACATGCGAAGAAATGATTAAGAGAGCTGTATTTGCAAGGGAATTAGGGGTTCCTATTGTAATGCATGACTACTTAACAGGAGGATTCACCGCAAATACTAGTTTGTCTCATTATTGCCGCGACAACGGCCTACTTCTTCACATTCACCGAGCAATGCATGCAGTTATTGATAGACAGAAAAATCATGGTATGCATTTCCGTGTATTAGCTAAAGCATTGCGTATGTCGGGGGGAGATCATATCCACGCCGGTACAGTAGTAGGTAAGTTAGAAGGGGAACGCGAAATAACTTTAGGTTTTGTTGATTTATTGCGCGATGATTTTATTGAAAAAGATCGTTCTCGCGGTATCTTTTTCACTCAGGACTGGGTATCCATGCCAGGTGTTATACCGGTGGCTTCAGGGGGTATTCATGTTTGGCATATGCCAGCTCTGACCGAAATCTTTGGAGACGATTCCGTATTACAATTTGGTGGAGGAACTTTAGGACATCCTTGGGGAAATGCACCTGGTGCAGCAGCTAATCGTGTGGCTTTAGAAGCCTGTGTACAAGCTCGTAACGAAGGGCGCGATCTTGCTCGTGAAGGTAATGAAATTATCAAAGCAGCTTGCAAATGGAGTCCTGAACTAGCCGCAGCTTGTGAAGTATGGAAGGCGATCAAATTTGAGTTCGCGCCGGTGGATACCATAGATTAAGTGGATAAAACTAGATATAAAGAAGTTCTAAATAAAATAAAAAAGAAGCAAAATAGAAAGAGAAAAAATAAGTTACGAAATGCGGTAATTCTTCTTTATTCTTCTAATTGATTGCAATTAAATTCGGCTCAATCTTTTTTTCTAAAAAAAGATTGAGCCGAATTTATTTAAAATGGATCTTGATATGATCAAGAGACTTGACAAATCGAGATTCTTCTATTCTATATATCTAGAATATGGAAAGGTATAATACAATAAACAAATAGAAATAAAAATATAGTATTATCATACGATAATGGAATCAAATACGCAGTATTTACAGAAAAGAGTCTTCGTTTATTGGGAAAGAATCAATATACTTCTAATGTCGAATCGGGATTCACTAAGACAGAAATAAAGAATTGGGTCGAACTCTTCTTTGGTGTTAAGGTAGTAGCTGTGAATAGCCATCGACTACCCGGAAAGGGTAGAAGAATGGGACCTATTCTGGGACATACAATGCATTACAGACGTATGATCATTACCCTTCAACAGGGTATTCTATTCCACTTCTACTTTTAAAATGTTAAATGAAATGAAAGTAAAATTAAAGGGTATTTTGAAAGAGGTATTTCTTTTATTTTCACAATAGCTTTCTTTTGAATCCAATTTCAAGTTCGATTAGAAGGATAGAAAGGCGATGAGAATGGGAAAAGAAAAATCAAATATTTAAAATGAGTTTCCCTTTTTTGCAATTTTCTTATTATCTATTCCATTCATTTTTTTTATAGATATAGAATACTAAAGTATTCTAAAAAAAAGTATTCTAAAAAAAATAGTATTCTATACAAAATCTTTATTTTGTAAACTAAAAAAAAAACAATAGTCAATATTCCTTATAATAGATATACTTAATTATATCATAAGAATCTTAAGATATATTTCGAATAGATAGAAATAGTAAATTTGAATTGAGACACATATTCTATGACAGATTTTAACTTACCCTCTATTTTCGTGCCTTTAGTAGGCTTAGTATTTCCGGCAATTGCAATGGCTTCCTTATTTCTTTATGTGCAGAAAAATAAGATTGTCTAGAAACGACGGGGCCCAATTTCCTTAATGTATTTCCAGGATCATAATACGAATATTTTTTTGTGTAAGTAATATAATATAATATGATAGGGTATGTAGCTCTTTCGACACACAAATAAAAAACGTCTATGGATGCAGATATAGGCTACGAGCAGAAATGCGTGCATATGTGTAGCCGAGTATAGCGAGTTTTTTTTTTAAGTGGATCCACGAACTCTTAGAAAGTCAATGTATCTAACCAATTTTTTCACAGGAGTACTAGCTACTGAAGGCTATTTTAGAATCAAAAAAAGTAAAGTCAAAATCATTTAGCTTATTCTCTTAATTTTAATTGACCGCTACTGGATTTAGTATATCTAATATGAATTGGCGATCAGAACACATATGGATAGAACTTCTAAAAGGTTCTCGAAAAAGAGGTAATTTTTTCTGGGCCTGTATTCTTTTTCTAGGTTCATTAGGATTCTTAGCGGTTGGGGCTTCCAGTTATCTTGGTAAGAATATGATATCCGTACTTCCTTCTCAACAAATTCTTTTTTTTCCACAGGGAGTCGTGATGTCTTTCTACGGAATCGCGGGCCTATTCATTAGCTCCTATTTGTGGTGCACTATTTTGTGGAATGTGGGCAGTGGTTATAACCGATTCGATAGAAAAGAGGGAATAGTGTGCATTTTTCGTTGGGGATTCCCTGGAATAAAACGTCGCATCTTCCTTCGATTCCTTGTGCGGGATATCCAATCAATTAGAATTCAGGTTAAAGAGGGTCTTTATCCTCGTCGTATCCTTTATATGGAAATCCGGGGCCAGGGAGTCATTCCCTTAACTCGTACTGATGAGAAGTTTTTTACTCCACGAGAAATTGAACAAAAAGCTGCCGAATTGGCCTATTTCTTGCGCGTACCAATTGAAGTATTTTGAGTACCAATTGCAATTTTTTGCAATTGTAAGGGAATTTTGCAATTGTAAGGGAATTTTGCAATTGTAAGGGAATTTTTGAGTATTTATCTAAAGGAAGGAACAAACGAGGATAAGAGAAAATTGCTTCTAATTTGTTTTGTCCAAGTGAGATATATGGGATAATATTCTTTCATTTTTATATGAAAGGCCTTTTTTTTATTTCTCTATTCCACTTCATTTAGATCTAAGAAAGAGCCCAATACAATGAAATTTCACTAGTATACAAAAAAAGAAATAGATACAAACACAAGGTCTCAAACCTTGTTATAGAAGTTTTGCTTCAAAGAAAAGAAATATCATATATATTCAGCGAATGAAATAGAGTCGGCGAATGAAGCCGGATTCATTAACAACTCAATTTACAGATCAAAAATGAAAAAAAAGAAAGCATTGCCTTCTTTCCTATATCTTGTATTTATCGTACTTTTGCCCTGGGGAGTCTCTTTCTCTTTTAACAAATGTCTGGAACTTTGGATTCAGAATTGGTGGAATATCAGGCAATCTGAAACTTTCTTAACTGATATTCAAGAGAAAAGGATTCTAGAAGGATTCATAGAATTAGAAGAACTTTTTCTCTTGGACGAAATGATAAAAGAGAAACCGAAGACACATGTACAAAAACCTCCTATAGGAATACACAAGGAAATAATACAATTGGCCAAAATAGATAATGAGGATCATCTCCATATCATTTTGCATTTCTCAACAAATATAATCTGTTTGGCTATTCTAAGTGGTTCTTTTTTTCTGAGTAAAGAAGAACTTGTCATTTTGAATTCTTGGGTTCAGGAATTTTTCTATAACTTAAATGACTCAATAAAAGCTTTTTTTATTCTTTTAGTTACTGATTTTTTTGTTGGATTTCACTCCACCCGCGGTTGGGAACTATTAATTCGTTGGGTCTACAACAATCTTGGATGGGCTCCTAACGAGCTAATTTTCACTATTTTTGTTTGTAGTTTTCCTGTGATTCTAGACACGTGTTTGAAATTTTGGGTCTTTTTTTGTTTAAACCGTCTATCGCCTTCACTTGTAGTCATTTATCATTCAATTAGTGAAGCATAAACTCACTCATTTGATTTCCTAATATTTTTCCTAATATTAATCAAATTAGCATATTTCTTCCTTTCGAAAGAAAGCCTTTTCCTTTTTAGCAAAATTCTTTCTATTTCTACCTGCTCAAGGTATTTATCATTCCAGTACAACTGTTGCAGTAGAATGACAACAGACTCATGTATAGGGAACTAGATTCGCTTAGCTACCTATCTAATTTATTGTAGAAATTCCGGGATCTGCGATTGGGCATGGAAAATAGAAATACTTTTTTTTTGTTAAAGGAACAGATGATTCGATCGATTTCTGTATCGATCATGATATACGTAATAACTCGCACATCTATTTCAAATGCATATCCCATTTTTGCGCAGCAGGGTTATGAAAACCCGCGGGAAGCAACTGGACGAATTGTATGTGCCAATTGCCATTTAGCTAATAAGCCTGTGGATATTGAAGTTCCCCAAGCAGTGCTTCCTGATACTGTATTTGAAGCAGTTCTTCGAATCCCTTATGATATGCAGCTGAAACAAGTTCTTGCTAATGGTAAAAAGGGAGGGTTGAATGTGGGTGCTGTTCTTATTTTGCCCGAGGGATTCGAATTAGCGCCGCCTGACCGTATTTCTCCTGAGTTGAAAGAAAAGATAGGAAATCTCTCTTTTCAGAGTTATCGTCCCAATAAAAAAAATATTCTTGTGATAGGCCCTGTTCCCGGTAAGAAATATAGTGAAATTGTCTTTCCCATTCTTTCCCCCGATCCCGCTACGAAAAAAGACGTTCATTTCTTAAAATATCCCATATATGTAGGGGGAAACCGAGGAAGGGGACAGATCTATCCTGATGGTAGCAAGAGTAACAATACGGTCTATAATGCTACGTCAACAGGTATAGTAAAAAAAATACTACGTAAAGAAAAGGGGGGATATGAAATATCCATAGTCGATGCGTCGGATGGACGCCAAGTGATTGATATTATACCTCCCGGGCCAGAACTTCTAGTTTCAGAGGGGGAATCGATCAAACTTGATCAACCATTAACAAGCAATCCTAATGTAGGAGGGTTTGGTCAAGGGGATGCAGAAATTGTGCTTCAGGATCCATTGCGCGTCCAAGGCCTTTTGTTCTTCTTCGCATCAGTTATTTTGGCACAAGTTTTTTTGGTTCTCAAAAAGAAACAGTTTGAAAAGGTTCAATTGTATGAAATGAATTTCTAGATCCTGGGATTTCTTACCATCAAATTAGAAAAAAACCTCGATTTCTGGAATTCCTTATTTCTATTTCATGCAAAAGAAGAGGATCCAAGGTGGAGGCGAGAACAATAAAAGGAACAAGTCCTTTTAGGTGGAATTGAGGGTCTTCTTAATCCTCTATTGGGCACAAGAAAAAGGCAAAAAAGCCTTTTTCTTGTGTCGATTCTTCTTTTCTTGTATCGAAGTAAGAATCATTTTTCTTCTTATTTGTTTTGTCAAAGATTACTATTTATTCTTTATTCGGGTCTA